TTTAATGTTTCAAGTAATAATTTATATAACTGTACATGTTTATATGCTAGAGGTAGAGGTATGAATGCACTATATACATAATATGTACTATAGCATACATTAATATATCATTATTCATTGATATATATGTCTTTAGTACTGTTGAGATATATGTATACGGTCCTTTCTTGCATATCATGCTGATTGCTAACATGACATATGGAATAAGGAGGACATGAATATATGGGTGGGAGTTTTGCAGGAAGTAGTTTATTTAGAATATCAGCTTTGGGTGTTGATGGTAGGGTGTTGTTGCCTTCTTCTTGATGTGTCCTAGGAAGGGTTGATCCTTCGTTGCTGGCTTACAAGGCCAGTATTTTAGTTAAATTACTTGGACTCTTCATTTGGGTTTTAGTATGAAGTTTTCGAATAGTCCTGCTAGGGGTATGAGTACGATGATTAGGAGGAAGTATGAGATTGATGCTATTTGTCCGATGATGATGTATGGTTCTTCTACTGGTTGACCTCCAATTCAGGTTAGGATTAGTAGGTTGGTTGTTAGTATTCAGAATAGTGTTTGGGAAATTGGGCGAAATGTTAGACTTCGTTGATTTGATGTGTGTAGGAGTGGTATGATGAATAGGATTAGGATGGATGCTAGTAGTGCTATTACTCCTCCTAATTTGTTTGGGATTGATCGGAGGATAGCATATGCGAAGAGGAAATATCATTCTGGCTTGATATGTGGTGGTGTGTTGAGTGGGTTGGCTGGGGAGAAGTTGTCTGGGTCTCCTAGTATATCTGGTGAAAATAGTGATAGTAGAAGTAGGGTAAGTAGCATGAGGATTAGTCCTAGGGTGTCTTTGATTGTGTAGTATGGGTGGAATGGGATTTTGTCTGAGTCTGGGTTGATTCCTAGGGGGTTATTGGATCCTGTTTCGTGTAGGAAGAGTAAGTGTACTAGGACTATGGCTGTGATGATGAATGGTAGGATGAAGTGGAAGGCGAAGAATCGGGTCAGTGTGGCTTTGTCGACGGAGAAGCCTCCTCAGATTCATTCTACTAGTGTTGTTCCAATGTATGGGATGGCGGATAGTAGGTTTGTAATTACTGTAGCGCCTCAGAAGGATATCTGTCCTCATGGGAGGACGTAGCCGACGAAGGCGGTTGCTATTACTGTTAACAGTAGGATTACTCCGATGTTTCATGTTTCTTTGTAAAGGTAGGATCCGTAATAGATTCCTCGTCCGATGTGTAGGTATAGGCATATGAAGAGTAGGGAGGCCCCGTTGGCGTGTAGGTTGCGGATTAGTCAGCCGTAGTTTACGTCTCGACAGATGTGGGCGACTGATGAAAAGGCTGTTAGTGTGTCGGAAGTGTAATGTATTGCTAGAAATAGGCCTGTCAGGATTTGGATGGTTAGGCAGAAGCCTAGTAGTGAGCCGAAGTTTCATCAGGCAGAGATGTTGGATGGTGTTGGTAGGTCAATAAAGGCTTTGTTGATGATTTTTATGAATGGGTGGATTTTGCGTAGGTTATACATTAAGGTTTTTGTAGTTGAATGACAACAATGGTTTTTCATGCCATAGGTTATGGTTAGAGTCCATACTAAAATTATGAAAATGATGGTTGTTTTTTTGTTTTCATTTTTGCTTATTCTTGGTTTTGTGGCTTTTGCTTCTAAGCCTTCTCCTATTTATGGTGGGTTAAGCCTTGTAGTTAGTGGAGGTTTTGGGAGTGCTGTTGTTGTGAGTTTGGGGGATACTTTTTTGGGTTTGGTGGTGTTTTTAGTTTATTTGGGGGGTATGTTAGTGGTTTTTGGTTATACTGCTGCTATGGCCACTGAGGAGTATCCTGAGAGTTGAGTTGGTAATGCAGTGGCTTTTAGTATGTTGTTGTTTACTTTGTTGGTGGAGTTGGTATGATATTTTATGTCAGGTGAAGTTGAGGTGAGTACTGTTGTTGAGTTGTTTGATGTTGTGGGTAATTATTGTGTTGGGCAGGATTCTGGTGGTGTGTCTTTGTTGTATGGATGTGGTGGGTGAGTTTTAGTGTTGTTGGGTTGGGTTTTGTTTATTACTATTTATGTAGTTTTAGAGGTTGTTCGGTATCGTAGTTAGATGATTAGTATGATTATGGGGATTGAAATTATGAATGATATAAAGTAGGTTTTAATTAGTCCTTTTTGGATTGAAGAGATTGATGAGGATGTACTGCTGTGAAGGTTAGCCTGGCCTTTGGGTCCTGTTTTTTCGTATCAGCTTAGATCGATTAGTATGGTAGCTATGTGTTGGCCTAGTTGTAGGTTTGCTAGTGGGTATAGACGGTGGAATAGGTGGGTGAAGTAGCCTAGTATGTTTGAAAAGTTATGTGTGTGGGTGTGTGGTGTTGGTTGGTATTTGTTGGTTAGTGAGTTTAGTTCTGTAGCAATTAGTAGGCCTAGTATAGTAACGATTAGGGCTGATAGTTTTAGGGATGATGGTATTGTTATTGGGATGGTGGATGTTGGTGGGAGGCTGGTTGTTAGGATGAAGCCAGCTAAGATACTTCCTGTAGCTAGGCGTATAATTGGGTTGGTTAGGTTTTTGTTGTTTTCGTTGATGGGGGGTAAGGGGGAGAATCGTGGTTGGTTTAGTAGTGCGAAGTAGATGATTCGTATGCTGTATATGGCTGTTAGGGTGGTGGCGATTAGTGTGATGGTTAGGGCCCACATGTTGGTGTAGGATGTGTTTATGGCTTCGATGATTGAATCTTTGGAGTAGAATCCTGCTAGGAATGGAGTACCTATTAGTGCTAGGCTTCCTGTGATTAAGGCTGATGAGGTGATTGGGAGGAGTGTGAGTAGGCCGCCTATTTTTCGAATGTCTTGTTCGTTGTTTAGGCTGTGAATAATTGAGCCTGAGCATAGGAATAGTATTGCTTTGAAGAAGGCGTGTGTACAGATGTGTAGGAATGCTAGGTGGGGTTGGTTTAGTCCGATTGTTACTATTATTAGTCCTAGTTGACTTGATGTTGAGAATGCGATGATTTTTTTGATGTCATTTTGTGTGATGGCACAGATTGCAGTGAATAGGGTTGTAATTGCTCCCAGGCATAGTGCGATTGTTAGGATTGGGGGGTTATTTTTGAGTATTGGGTGGAAGCGGATTAGTAGGAAGATTCCTGCTACCACTATGGTGCTTGAGTGTAGTAGTGCTGATACGGGGGTTGGACCTTCTATGGCTGATGGAAGTCATGGGTGTAGTCCAAATTGGGCTGATTTGCCTATTGCGGCAATAATTAGGCCTAGTAGGGCTAGTGTGTTTATGTTGGTTGTGAAGATGTGTTGTAGGTCTCATGAGTTATTGTTGGTTATGAGTCAGGCTATTGTGAGTATGAAACCGATGTCGCCGATGCGGTTATATAGGATGGCTTGTAGGGCTGCTGTGTTGGCATCAGTTCGTCCGTATCATCAGCCGATTAGTATGAAAGATATAATTCCTACTCCTTCTCATCCGATAAATAGTTGGAATAGGTTGTTGGCGGATACCAGAATGATTATAGTGAGAAGGAAGATAATTAGGTATTTGAAGAATTGATGGATGTGAGGGTCTGAGTGTATATATCATAATGAAAATTCTAGGATCGATCAAGTTACGTATAGTGAGACGGGGATGAAGATGATGGAGAAATAGTCTAGTTTAAAGCTTATGGTTATGTTTAGTGGGCCAATTGAGAATCATTGTCAGTTGGTTGTTGTTAATTCGTAGCCTGAGTTTATGAATAGGAGTAGTGATGGTAGGCTAGTGAAAAATGACATTTTGACTGTATTTACACAGTTAATGGGGAATTGGTTAATTTTATTTGGTAGGATGAGGTTGAGGATTAGTGGGAAAGTTAGTATAATGATTGATAGAAGAATGGTGGTGTTGAGTATGTAGTTAATTACTTTTATTTGGAGTTGCACCAAAGTTTTTGGTTCCTAAGGCCAATGGATTAGCTGTTATCCTTTAAAAGTGAGAAAGCCATATTGGTTATATATGGGGTCAAGAGTTAGCAGTTCTTGTAACTTTCTCGGCATATAAGAAGGTTTTAACTTCTATATTTAGATTCACAATCTAATGTTTTTGTTAAACTATATTTGCAGTATGTGATGCCTAGGATGAATTTGGGGTTAGCGGATATGGTTAGTAGGGGGATTAGGTGTAATGTTATTAAGAGGTGTTCTCGTGTGAGTGAGGGTTTAATTGGGTGTAGGTGATGGGGGAATTTTCCTCGTTGTGATGTTGTTAGTATGTGGAGTGAGTAGAGAGCGGTGATGACTGTGTTGAGTCCTAGTAGGATGATGGAGAAGTTTGATCATGAGAATGATGATACAATAATTATTAGTTCTCCTAGTAGGTTGATTGTTGGAGGGAGAGCTAAGTTGGCTAGGCTTGCAATTAGTCATCATGTACATATTAGGGGTAAAATGGTTTGTAGACCTCGGGCTAGGATTATAGTTCGGCTGTGGATTCGTTCGTAGTTTGTGTTTGCTAGGCAGAATAGTATGGATGAGGTTAATCCGTGGGCGATTATAAGGGTTGTTGCGCCTATGAAGCTTAGTGTTGACTGTATTAGGGCTGCAATGATTACTAGGGCTATATGGCTTACTGAGGAGTAGGCGATGAGGGATTTTAGGTCTGTTTGGCGTAGGCATATTGAGCTTGTTATAATTATTCCTCATATTGATAGAATGATGAAAGGGTAGCATAGGTTGGAGGTGATTGGTTGTGTTAAGATTGTTATTCGTATAATTCCGTATCCACCAAGTTTTAGTAAGATGGCTGCTAAAACTATTGATCCTGCGATTGGGGCTTCTACATGTGCTTTGGGAAGTCATAAGTGTAGGCCATATAGCGGTATTTTTACTATAAAGGCAGTTATGCATGCTAGTCATAGTAGTGAGTTTGATATGGAGAAATTTATGTTTATGGGCATTATAGAGATGAGTAGGATGTGTAGTGATCCTATGTTAATATATATATATAGGAGTGCTACTAATAGAGGTATGGATCCAGTAAGGGTATAAAATAGAAAGTAAAGTCCGGCGTTGAGACGCTCGCTTTGGTTTCCTCATCGTGTGATTACGATGAGGGTTGGGATTAGTGTTGCTTCGAATAGGATGTAGAATATAATTAGTTCTGCTGATGAAAAGGCTATTAGTAAAAATAGTTGTAAGATGATTAGTATTGTTAGGTAAGTTTTTTTTCGATTAGTAGGTTCTTTGGTTATGTGATTTTGGCTGGCGATTATTATTAGTGGTAATAGTCAGCAAGATAAAACTAGTAGTGGGCTAGATAGTGAGTCTGTGAAGAATGAGTTGTTGTAGTTGTGGCTGAGGTCTGTGCTGTGGTAAAGTAGTGTTAGGCTTGTTGTGCTGATTAATAGGCTGTGGATTGTTGAGTTGGGTCAGATTCATGGTTTTTTGGAGAATCAGATGAGTGGGATTAGTATTGATGTTGGAACTAGGATTTTTAGCATTGTAGAAGATTTAAGTTTTGTACGTAGTCATTGCCGTAGTTATTGGAAATTTTTACTAGGAGTGCTAGGCCTACTCCTGCTTCACAGGCTGAGAATACTAGTAGAATAATGGGTATTATTGATGTAGAGAATATGTGGAAGTGAGAAATTAGTAGGGCTATCATAATAAATAGGGATAGTATTATTCCTTCTAAGCAGAGGAGTGTGGATATTAGGTGGGACCGGTAGATTAATACTCCTGCTAGGGCTAGTGAGAAGGCTACTGTTAGGTTTAGGTTGATTGAAATCATAAGGTATTCATGGATTTTAACCATGATTTATTGAGTCGAAATCAATTATCTTAGTTAGATTAAAAACCTATTCATTTCATTCTAGTCCTTTTTGTAGTCATTCGTAGGCTAGGCCGGCTGTTAGCAGTAGGATTAGGGAGTAGGATAGAGTTAGTATTGTGCTGGGAGAAGATAGTTGGATGGCTCAGGGTAGGGGTAGTAGGAGAGCAATTTCGAGGTCGAATAGTAAAAATGTGATGGCAATGAGGAAGAATTTTATGGAAAAGGGTAGTCGTGCTGATCCGAGTGGGTCGAAACCACATTCGTATGGGCTGGATTTTTCTAGGTATAAGTAAAGTTGGGGAAGTCAGAAGGCAATGAGGACGATGATAGTAGAGAGGGTAGTGTTGATAATTAGTGTGATGATGAGGTTAATTATTTTTCTCTGGTGTTACCCAGAACTTAATGATTGGAAATCAGTAGTACTAATTATACTAGAAAAATATGAGCCTCATCAGTAAATTGATACGTATAGGAAGAGTCATACTACATCTACAAAGTGTCAATATCAGGCAGCTGCTTCGAATCCAAAATGGTGAGTTGATGTGAAGTGGTAGTTGATTTGGCGGAGTAGGCATACAATTAGGAATGTTGAGCCGATGATAACATGTAGGCCGTGGAAGCCTGTTGCTACGAAGAAGGTTGACCCATAGATGCCATCTGAGATTGTGAAAGATGATTCATAATATTCTATGGCTTGTAGGGCTGTGAAGTATAGGCCTAGTAGGATTGTGATTGATAGTGCTTGAATTATTTGTTTTCGGTTACCTTCCATTAGACTGTGGTGGGCTCATGTGATTGATACTCCGGAGGCCAGTAGAATGGATGTATTGAGTAGTGGAACTTCGAGTGGGTTTAATGGGTGGATTCCGGTGGGTGGTCAGCAGCCTCCTAATTCATGGGTTGGGGCTAGGCTTGAGTGATAGAAGGCTCAGAAAAATCCTAGAAAGAAGAATACTTCTGATACGATGAAGAGAATTATTCCGTATCGTAAGCCTTTTTGTACTACGGGGGTATGATGTCCTTGGAATGTTCCTTCTCGAATAATGTCGCGTCATCATTGGTATATTGTTAGGAGTATGCATGTTAAGCCGATTAGTGCTAAAATGGAGGAGTTAAAGTGGAATCATATGATGAGGCCTGATGTGAGTAGTAGGGCTGATAGGGCTCCTGTTAATGGTCATGGGCTTGGGTTGACTATGTGATATGCGTGTGTTTGGTGGGTCATTAGGAGTTGTCGTGTAGGTACAAACTTACTAGTAGGGTAAAAACGTAAGCTTGAATTATGGCTACTGCTAGCTCTAAAATTGTTAGTAGAAAGAGGATGATGAATGTAATGGATGAAACTATTATGTTGATGGATGATAGGGCTAGTGTGGCTGAGCCAATTAGGTGAATGAGTAGATGTCCTGCGGTAATGTTGGCTGTTAGTCGTACCGCTAAGGCTAGTGGTTGAATGAATAGGCTGATTGTTTCGATGATAATTAGTATGGGGATTAGTGGGGTTGGTGTACCTTGTGGCAAGAAGTGAGCTAGTGAAGTTTTTGGTTTGTTTCGGAATCCTATGAGTACAGTTCCTAGTCATAGTGGGATAGCTATACCAATGTTTATGGAGAGTTGTGTGGTTGGGGTGAAGGAGTATGGCAGTAATCCAAGTAAGTTGGTTGATGCGATGAATAGGATTAGGGATATAAGTATGAGGGTTCATGTTCGGCCTTGTTTGTTATGTATTGTTATCATTTGTTTTGTGATAGATCGAATTAGCCATGTTTGTAGGGTTTGGATTCGGTTGGGTAGTCAGCGTTTTGGGGAGGTGAGAATTAGGCATGGAAGAAATATGATGATTGGTAATGTTGTAATACCTATAATGGAAGGGGTAGTGAATGTGGCAAATAAATTTTCGTTCATTTTTTTTCTCATGGTAATTGGGGTTTTGTAGTATCTTTTTTGTCGTATGGTGTGATTGAAATTATGGTTTGATTAATTATTTTTATTTGATACACGCAGAATAGTGAGATTAGTATTAGGGTAATGGTTAGGGATCATGTTGAAGTGTCTAGTTGTGGCATATGTTTTAAGGGATTGGTTCAAATCCTGTAATACTGTAAAGTATTGTGGTTTTCTTGAAGATGATTGCATTATAGAGGATCATTTCTCGAAATACTTCAGTGTGGTTATTTCCAGTACGATTGGTATGAAACTGTGGTTAGAGCCGCAGATTTCTGAGCATTGGCCGTAGTAAACTCCAGGACGTGTGGATGTGAGGGTAGCTTGATTGAGTCGTCCGGGAATGGCGTCAGTTTTTAGTCCTAGTGATGGGATGGCCCATGCGTGAATAACATCTTCTGATGAAATGAGTATTCGGATGGGCAGTTCTATAGGTAGGACTATTCGGTTATCGACTTCTAGTAGTCGTAACTGACCGGGAGTTAGGTTTTGGGTTGGAACTATGTATGAGTCGAATATGAGATCTTCGTAGTCTGTATATTCATAGCTTCAGTATCATTGGTGGCCAATAGCTTTTACTGTTATATATGGGTTGTAAATTTCATCTATCATGTATAGGATACGTAGGGAAGGTAGGGCAATAAGAATTAGGATTACGGCTGGTATGATGGTTCAGATTGTCTCTACTTCTTGAGCATCTATTGTGTTTGTGTGAGTTAGTTTTGTTGTAAGTATTGAGATAATGATGTACAGTACTAGCGAACTAATTAGGTACACAATTATAAGGGTGTGATCATGAAAATATATGAGTTCTTCCATAATTGGTGATGTGGCGTCTTGGAAGCCCAGTTGTGTTGGGTAAGGCATGTAAGATATATAGGATTTGAACCTATAACTTAACTATGGCAAAGTTATGTAATTGTTGTTACTAATATCTTGTGAGAAAGTCATAGAGGTTATGGAATTGACTTGAAATCAGTTTTAGGGGGTTCGATTCCTCCCTTTCTTATAGTTGGGATTTAACGAACACTGGTTGCTCAAATGTGTGGTAAGGAGGTGGACAGCCATATAATCATTCTAGGTTGGTTGTTGTAAGTTCTACGGAAGTTACTTCTCGTTTTGATGCGAAGGCTTCTCAGATAATAAATACTATAAGGATTACGGCTGTTAATGAAATGAAAGAGCCAATTGATGAAATTACATTTCATATTGTGTAGGCGTCTGGGTAGTCTGAGTATCGTCGTGGTATACCTGAAAGGCCTAGGAAATGTTGTGGGAAGAATGTTATATTTACTCCTATGAATATAATAGAAAAGTGGATTTTTGCTCATAAGTCATTTAATGTATATCCTGTGAGTAGAGGGAATCAATGTACAAAGCCGCCTATAATTGCAAAGACAGCTCCTATAGATAGTACGTAGTGAAAGTGGGCTACTACGTAGTAAGTATCGTGAAGAACAATATCTAGAGATGAGTTGGCTAGTACGATTCCTGTAAGTCCTCCAATAGTGAATAGGAAGATGAAACCAAGAGCTCAAAGTATGGCAGGTGATCATTTGATGTTGCCTCCGTGGAGTGTAGCCAGTCAGCTGAATACTTTTACTCCTGTTGGGATGGCAATAATTATGGTAGCTGAGGTGAAATAAGCTCGTGTGTCTACATCAAGTCCAACTGTAAATATATGATGAGCTCAAACAATGAATCCTAGGAACCCGATTGATATCATGGCTCACACTATACCTATATAACCGAATGGTTCTTTTTTACCTGAGTAATATGTGACGATGTGTGAGATTATGCCAAATCCGGGTAAGATAAGAATATATACTTCTGGATGACCGAAAAATCAGAACAGGTGTTGGTATAGGACGGGATCTCCTCCTCCAGCTGGGTCAAAGAATGTGGTATTTAGGTTTCGATCTGTTAATAGTATAGTAATTCCTGCTGCCAACACTGGTAAGGATAATAAAAGTAATACAGCTGTGATTATGACTGATCAAACGAATAGTGGAGTTTGGTACTGTGATAAGGCAGGAGGTTTTATGTTAATGATTGTTGTGATGAAGTTAATGGCCCCTAGGATGGATGAAACTCCTGCCAAATGGAGGGAGAAAATGGCTAGGTCCACAGAAGCTCCTGCGTGGGCTAGATTACCTGCTAAAGGAGGATAAACGGTTCATCCGGTGCCAGCACCAGCTTCTACTGTTGATGATGTGAGTAGAAGGAGGAATGATGGTGGTAGCAATCAAAAGCTTATGTTATTTATTCGTGGAAAGGCCATATCTGGGGCACCAATTATTAGTGGGACTAGTCAGTTACCGAATCCACCAATCATGATTGGCATTACTATGAAGAAAATTATAACGAATGCATGAGCGGTTACGATGACATTATAGATCTGATCGTCACCAATAAGGGTTCCTGGTTGGCCTAGTTCTGTGCGAATTAGTAGACTTAGGGCAGTACCTACTATTCCCGCTCAGGCGCCGAAAATAAGGTAGAGTGTACCAATGTCTTTATGATTGGTTGAGAATAGTCAACGATTAATGAACATGGGTAAAATGGCTGAGATAAGCATTGAACTGTAAATTCAAAGACAGAGATTAGTAGTCTCTTTTTACCATTAAGTTGAAGCCAAATGTTTAGGCGCCTAGCTGTTAACTAGGAAAGAGTGGGATAAAAACCCACCAATTTAGTAAGTAGAGATTGTTGGGAGACCCCCGGGGCCTCACGCCTTTTTTTTCTTACAAGGCGTGAGGCTGGTAGATGTGGCAAAGGCTAGGTGATTAAACACCTGCTTAAGGCTTTGAAGGCCTTTGGTCTAGTTTGAACCTAAGCCTTTGGTTGGCTTTGAAGTATATATTACGTTGAATTGCAAATTCAAAGAAGTGGTTGTAGAGACCGCCGGGGCTTAGTTTAAGAGTTTAGCTTAATTAAAGTATTCGATTTGCGTTCGAATGATGCAAGATAGAGGCTTGTAATTCTTAATTATGGTAGGGTGATGGATAGTGGGGTTAGTGGGAGTAGGAGGGATGAAATGATTGTTAGTAGTGGAATAATGTTGGTTGTTTTGGTTTGTGGGTAGGGTCATTGAAGTTTTGAGTTATTAGTTGAGGGGGGTATGGTGAGTGTTGTTGTGTAGATAATTCGTATGTAGAAGAATAGGTTTAGTAGGGCTGATATTGCTATTATAGTGGCTATAGCGATGTTGTTGTATGTAATTAGTTCTTGTAGGATTAGCCATTTTGGTATAAACCCGGTGAGCGGGGGCAGGCCTCCTAGTGATAGGAGTGTGAGGGCGATGACGATGGTTATTGGGGTAGATTTATTTCATAGGTTGGTAAGTGATTTGATTTTTGTGATTGATGTGTAGTTGAGTGCTAGGAATAGTGTTAGTGTGGTTATGATGTAAATGAATAGGTTTAGTAGTGTTAAAGTTGGGTTAATGAGGATGATGATGGTTATTCATCCTATGTGGGCGATGGATGAGTAGGCTAGGATTTTTCGTATGTGGGTTTGGTTTAGTCCGCCCCAGCCCCCTAGGATTGTGGATAGGAGGGCTAGGATAATTAGAATTTTTATGTTGAGGGAAGGTGAGATTTGGTACATTAGTGAAGTTGGGGCGATTTTTTGTCAGGTTAATAAGATTATGCCTGATGTAAGTGGAATTCCTTGGGTGACTTCGGGAACTCAGAAGTGGAATGGTGCAAGGCCAAGTTTTATGGCTAGGGCTAGTGTTATAATAGTTGATGAGGTTTGGTCAGAAATTTGGAGCAGTGTTCATTGGTTGGTTACTCAGGCGTTGTTGATTATTGCGAATACTAGTATTATGGAAGCTGTTGATTGTATCAGGAAGTATTTGATGGCGGATTCTGTTGCTCGGGGATGGTTTGGGTATGTCATTATAGGAATAATTGCTAGTGTATTGATTTCTAGGCCTATTCAGGCTGTTAGTCAGTGGCTGCTGAATAGGGTTAGTGATGTACCTAGAAGTAGGCTGATTAAAATAATTAATAGGATGTAGGGTGACATTAGTATGGGAAGGGTGTAAACCAACATTTTCGGGGTATGGGCCCGATAGCTTATTTAGCTGACCTTACTAGAATGTGGTGTAATGGAAACGCGGAGAGTTTTGAGTTCTTTGATGTAGGTTCGAATCCTATTGTTCTAGAAATAAGGGGGTTTGCGCCCCTATAATTTATCCTATCAAGATAATTCTTTTGTCAGACATATTTCTTAGATTTGTGGCGGAACACATGAGAGTGCAATTGGAATTGAAATGAATCATAGGCATATGGCTAATGTTATTGGTAGGAAATTTTTTCATAATAAATGTATTAGTTGGTCGTATCGGAATCGTGGGTATGAGGCTCGTACTCATAGAAATAGGAAGGTTAATGCGATTGTTTTGGTTATGAAGGATAGTGTGTTTAGGTGGGTGAAGTTATGATTGGTTGATGACCCTAGGAATAGGATGGTGGTTATAGCATTTATGAGTATGATGTTGGCGTATTCTGCTAGGAAGAATATGGCAAAGGGTCCGGCTGCGTACTCTACGTTGAATCCTGATACTAGTTCTGATTCGCCCTCTGTTAGGTCAAATGGTGCTCGGTTGGTTTCTGCGAGTGTTGATACATATCATATTATTACTAGAGGTCATGTTGTAATGATTAGTCATATGTTTTCTTGTGTGGTGATTAGATTTTTTAGTGTGAATGAGCCATTGATGAGTATGATTGATAGTAGGATAATAGCTAATGTTACTTCGTATGAGATTGTTTGGGCAACTGCTCGTAGGGCTCCTATGAGGGCGTATTTGGAGTTTGATGCTCAGCCTGATCATAGGATTGAGTAGACTGATAATCCTGATAGGGCTAGGATAAATAATAACCCTAGGTTGAGGTCAATTAGTGAGTGGGGTATTGGTAGTGGGATTCATATGGTTAGTGCTAGGGTTAGTGCTAGGATGGGGGCGATAATGAATATTGTGATAGATGATGTTAGGGGTCGTAGTGGTTCTTTTGAGAAAAGTTTTATGCCGTCAGCAATGGGTTGTAGGAGGCCGTATGGTCCTACTACATTGGGTCCTTTTCGAAATTGTATATAGCCTAGGGCTTTTCGCTCTACTAATGTTAGGAAGGCAATTGCTAGGAGGATTGGGATAATATATATAAGTAGGTTGGTGACGAACATGTATTAAGGAGAGGACTTGAACCTCTGATTATAAAGGCTTAAGTTTTATGCAATTGCCTACTCTGCCACCTTAATGGCTCTTTTTTAGAGATTGAAGTTATTGAGGTAAGATATTTAGATTTATTCATATCTTTTTTCTAAGGCTCATTGGTAATGTTGGCCTTATTTCTCTTGTCCTTTCGTACTGGGAGAAATTAATATACAGATAGAAACCGACCTGGATTGCTCCGGTCTGAACTCAGATCACGTAGGACTTTAATCGTTGAACAAACGAACCATTAATAGCGGTTGCACCATTTGGATGTCCTGATCCAACATCGAGGTCGTAAACCCTGATTGTCGATATGGGCTCTTGAATAGGATTGCGCTGTTATCCCTAGGGTAACTTGTTCCGTTGATCATTGTATGGGTCAATTACTGGTGGTGTCACACTTAGATTTGTGAATCGTAGTTATGTCATTCGGAGGTTTTGTTGTGCTCCGAGGTCACCCCAACCAAAGGTTATAGTCTAGTTGGTTGCTGTGTTATGCCATGTAGGGTTTAGTTTGGTTAATTTAGACTATGAATCTTAAGCTCCATAGGGTCTTCTCGTCTTGTAGGTTTATTCCCGCCTCTGCACGGGAAGGTCAATTTCACTGATTGGGAATAAGAGACAGTTAAACCCTCGTGATGCCATTCATACTAGTCCCCATTTAAGAGACAAGTGATTATGCTACCTTTGCACGGTCAGGATACCGCGGCCGTTGAAGTTTAACTCACTGGGCAGGCGATGCCTCTAATACTTGATATGCTAGAGGTGATGTTTTTGGTAAACAGGCGGGGTTTATATTTGCCGAGTTCCTTTTATTCCTTTTAATCTTTCCTTGTAGCACTCCTGTGTCGGGTTAACAATGGTTTAATAATTTTTCTAGTTTATGTGTGTAATTATTTGTTTGTTAACTGTTAGTGGTGGTTCCGTTACTAATGTAGGCTTATGCAAGGAGAATCATTTCTTGTTACTGATTTTAGCATTGTGTCTTCTATGTTATTATAGAATCGTCCAATATGGGTTTAGGGATTCTTGTGAGTTCTTGGTATTAAGGTTTTGGTATATTTGAGCTTTAACGCTTTCTTAATTGATGGCTGCTTTTAGGCCTACAATGGTTTTGTTAGTTAAGCATTATCCTCTAAAGAAGTTTGTCTACGTGATCTAAAGGGCTGTCCCTCTTTAGATTATATTTTAAATTTAAATTGTGGTTGTTAGGACTTTGATTATAATTTAAAGTTGAACTAAAATTCATGTTTTGGACAACCAGCTATCTTCAAGTTCGGTTGGCTTTTCACCTCTACTATAAAATCTTCTCACTATTTTGCTACATAGATGAGTTGGTTCTGGTGTACTGTTTTATAGTAGCTCACTTGATTTCGGGGAGGCGGGCATAATTCTTTTTGTCCGGTTTGACTGGCTAAACCATTATGCAAAAGGTAGAAGGTTTAATCTTTGCTTTGTGGTGCTTGGAATTGATCTTTCATATTTCCCTTGCGGTACTGGTAATATTGCTCCTTGTGTTGTCTGTTCTATCGCCTATACTTGGGTAGGATAAATGTTTTGTTTAGTCGTTTAGTAATAATTGTATTTGGTGGGTGCTGGGGCTATTATTAGCTCAAAATGGTCAGGGTTAGCTGAAATCTTTTAGGTGTAAGCTAAATGCTTTGGTATAAGCTACATTTTGATATTCCAAGTGCACTTTCCAGTACACTTACCATGTTACGACTTTTCTCCTCTTTTTGTTTAGATTTTATTAGTTATTGTTTGGTGGTAATTGAGGAGGGTGACGGGCGGTGTGTACGCGTCCTATTGCCTATTTCAATTAAGCTCTCTATTCTTAATTTACTACTAAATCCTCCTTCGGTATCTTGGTTTCATAAGATAGTTCGTTGTTTTCTAGTTTAGAAAATGTAGCCCATTTCTTTCCTATTCATATGCTACACCTTGACCTAACGTTTTTATGGTTAATCATTTTGCTTACTTTATCACCCTGTGGGGTAGGCTGACGATGGCGGTATATAGGCTGTATTGGCGAGAATAGGTGAGGTTTATCGGGGTTTATCGATTATAGAACAGGCTCCTCTAGGGGGGTTTAGGACACCGTCAAGTCCTTTGAGTTTTAAGCATTGGCTAGTAGTTCTCTGGCGGATAGTTTTGTTGTTTGAGCTATCTTAGTTTATGGCTGAGCATAGTGGGGTATCTAATCCCAGTTTGTTTCTTAGCTTTCGTGTATTCAGCAGTGTTAAAGCCACTTTCGTTGTTTATTTTAATGTTGACTATAGCGTATTACAGTTTAGTTAGGTTTTAGCTTTATTGTGGTGGGTGCTTAAACACATTTTACGCCGGCTTTCTGTTAATTTGGGTCAATCGTATGACCGCGGTGGCTGGCACGAGATTTACCGACCCTTAAATAATTATAATTTAGTCGAACTTTCGTTTATGGCTTAATGTTAGTCACTGCTGTATCCCGTGGGGGTGTGGTTAAGCAAGGCGTAATGGGCTACTTTAAGTGTGCCTGATGCCTGCTCCTGTTCATTTTAGGGTAACTTTTAGGGCATTCTCACTGGACAGCGGAAACTTGCATGTGTAGGTTTAATTATAATTAACAGTAAGGCTAGGACCAAACCTTTGTGTTTATGGGACCATTAGGGTCCATCTAAGCATTTTCAGTGCTTTGCTTTATAGGTTAAGCTACATTAACAACTAGGCTTTTAGGTTGAATGGTGGGTAGTGTAATATGTTATGTCGGTTGGGTATGTAAGGTTTGTAGGCTGGAGCATTTAAGTGGTGGATATTTATATTGTACTGGGATAGCATACAATTGCCGAGAAGTTGAAACCACTAAATAGAGTAGTTTTGTGATGTGGTTAGTGTTTTTCTTA